ATTTATTTTAATAAATTCTTTTGTTAAATTCTAACTATTTCAAAAATATGTACGGGAACAGGATTCGAACCTATAACTTTAGAACATGAGCCTAATGAGTTTAACCTTTTTTTACTCTATCCCGTTTTATACATATTAATCTATATAATAATTATGAAAAATTATTTTATATACTCCTAGTGAGAATTGAACTCACATTACTGCTTCGAAAAAACAATGTCTTACCAAATTAAACGATAGAAGCAAAATTAAAAAACTTTATAAAAAATCTAAAGTTCCTTTGATAAATCTAAATTTTATTCCTGGCAAATCTTTTACACGACCTCCTTCCACTAAAACAATTGAATGTTGCTGTAAAGAATGACCTTCGCCTGGAATATAACCAATAATAGTTTTACCATTTGAAAATTTTACTTTAGCAACTTTTCGTTCTGCAGAATTTGGTTTTTTAGGGTTCAAAGTATAAACTTTTAAACAAATTGCTTTTCGTTGAGGTGAACTATGTAAGATAGTATTTCTCTTTTTATTTTTTTTTTTAGGTAAACGAGAACTAATTAATTGTTTTAACGTAGCCATAATTATAAATTTGTTTTTATTGCAATTTTCAACAAATAAAAAAAAAAATAAATTCAATAAAAAATCAAGTAAGAAAAACTGAAAAGAAAAACTGAAAAGAAAGTTCGGAGTACAACAATACTAATAATACAATAATAATACCAAATAAAAGCCACTTACATTGAGTAAAAAAAAAAAAAAGTGTCTTTCATGAAAAAACTCAACGAAGGGTAAAGAAAAAAATAGAAAAATAGAAAAATAGAAAACAAAGTAAATTTAAATTCTTAATTTGAAACTCTATAAACTTTAGAAATTGAAATTGAAAATCAAAAACTTGAAATGAATCAAAAACTCCCAAATTTCAAGCTAATCCAAAATTAAAAATAAAAAAATAAATTAGAAAAAAAAATAAATTAGAAAAAACTAATAAAAAAAAAATATTATGTATTAGACAAGTAAATAATTTGCATTGGGGTTTATATCAACTAGAAGAAAAGAATATTTTTAATAAAAAGATAAAAAAGATAAATGTGAAAAAACTGGTAAACGTAACAATTAAAATAAAACTAGAATTAATGAGCTCTAATGCATGCAAAATAAGTAGTTTTTTTTTAAAAAATTTACCAATTGGGTAAAAAAAAAATATTAAAATTGTTGAAAATTTTTTTAAACAAGAAAAAGAAAGTAACGAAAAAGTAACGAAAAAGTAACGAAAAAGTAACGAAAATTCCTTTATCAAAACAGAAATAAACATTTTTTCTTAATTTTTTGAGCGTCTTAGGAATCGAACCTAAAATCATTAAATTAAAAGTTTAAAGCTTTATCCAATTAAGCTAGACACTCGAGAAATCTTTTACGTTTGGAAAGATTTGAACTTTCATCATTAAATTCGTAGTTTAAAGCTTTATCCAATTAAGCTACAAACGTAAGTTGTTTTATTGAAGATAATATAAGTTTTCTTCAAATTTTCTTCTTGAGTAAGATTCGAACCTACAATCTTATGGTTAACAACCAAACGCTTTAACCTAAGTTAAGCTATCAAGAATTAATTACTCTCTCATAAGAGTTTTTTTTAGAAAGTATAAAAATTTGTACTCTTAGCATTAAATTTAATGCTAAGAGTACAAATTTTTATACTTTCTAAAAAAAACTCTTATGAGAGGAGGTGGCTGAGTGGTTAAAAGCGGCAATTTGCTAAATTGTTATATTAAAAAGAGTTTTAATTAATATCGTAGGTTCGAATCCTATTCTTCTTAAATTAATTAATAGAAGAGAAGAACATATTAAAGAAGTATATATAGTCTTTGATGTATTATATCTTTTCCCTATAAAAGAATATATAGACCAAGTTAAGGAGAAAAGGTTCCACCACAATTTTTTTTGATTTTATCAATAACAATAAGACATTATAAATTTTAATATAACTTATAAGAGGTAAATAAATTTAAGTAAGTAAGTTGTGAGCAAGTATCTTTTTATATTTAACAAATAAACACTCCTCCTAGTTACATATTTTTCCTAAGTTTTGCGAGATTCGAACTCACATATTTAATTTAGAAGATTAATGTTTTATCCAATTAAACTAAAAACTCTTATTTATTTATAACTAACCAAAAAATTTGTTTTTTATTTGAGTAATACTGGACTTGAACCAATAACTTTTTCAGTGTAAATGAACTATTCTACCTTTTTGAATTAATTACTCTCTCATAAGAGTTTTTTTTAGAAAGTATAAAAATTTGTACTCTTAGCATTAAATTTAATGCTAAGAGTACAAATTTTTATACTTTCTAAAAAAAACTCTTATGAGAGGCAAAAAATATTTAGGGGATATAGTTTAATTTTAGGAAAAACATATAATTTGCATTTATAAGTTATTGGTTCAAGTCCAATTATTTCCAAATATTTATTGTTTTATTTTAAGATTGACTTCATCAATATAATAATGCTTCAGTCCTTAAATTATTATTTTTCATATTTCGAACTATTTGGAATAATGAGGAGAATAGCTTAATTTGGTAAAGCTTTAGTTTTCAAAACTAATGTTGCGGGTTCGAATCCCTCTTCTCTTGCTTAATTATTTTTAATTAAAAAAAATAATTAATAAAATAATTAAAATTTACTATGTTTACTCTAAGTAGTCCTTTGGAACAGTTTGAAATTGTTAATCTTATCCCAATTTACTTTTATGAATTAAATTTAAGTTTTACAAATGCATCTTTACTTATGATTTTTGTTGTTTCTCTTGCAACTTTTTGATTATCTTTAAGCTTTTTTAAAGTTAAATTAATTCCAAATTATTGACAATTGTTACATGAAGAATTTTATTTTTTAACTAGTAATATTGTTTCTGAAAATTTAAGATTAAAAGGTGAAATTTACTTTCCATTTATTTTTACTTTACACTTATTTTTACTTTTTAGTAATTTATTAGGTATGATTCCTTACAGTTTTACTGTTACTAGTCATATTACTTTTACGTTTGGTTTATCTCTTTCACTTTTTATTGGAATTAATATTATTGGTTTAAAAACGCATGGGATAAACTTTTTCTCCCTTTTTCTCCCACGTAATGTTCCATTAATTATTGTACCTCTTTTAGTCACCATTGAGTTTTTATCTTATTTAGTAAAAGTATTCACATTAGCTATTCGTTTATTTGCAAATATGACATCTGGACATACTTTATTAAAAATTATTGCTGGTTTTTCTTGAACTATGTTGATTTCGGGAGGGTTACTTTCTATTTTACATTTAATTCCTTTAGGGTTACTTTTTATTTTAATTGGTTTGGAACTAGCAATTGCGATTTTACAAGCTTATGTTTTTACGCTTTTAACTTGTATTTATTTAAATGACGTGCTTGATTTACATTAAAAAGTTAAAAAAAAATGCCTCAATTAGATTTTTTAATTATCCTACCTCAAATTTTTTGATTAATTATTTGCTTTACTTTATTTTACTTTACTTTAAGTTACCTTTTTTTACCATTTTTTTTAAAAACAATTAAAGCCAGGATAAATTTTATTAAAAATAACCAGCTTTTAGAAACACAATTAAATCAAATCGTTTTTGAAAAACAGCAAAGTCTTTTTAAAAATTTAAATACAGCATTAAATAAAATCCGTTCAGTTTTATTTACAAAATTATTTCATTTAAAATTTAAGTTTAAGGAACAGCCTTATAAAAAAACTTATTTAATTAGAAATAAAAAAATTTTAACTGCTTCCGCGCATTCATTTTTGTTTTGCAATTCACTTTTATTGAATTCTCTAAAATTTTATCCATTATTTCTAAATAAAAAAAGTTAAAAGTAGGAAAATGTATTTATTAGTAATTTTTTTACCTTTGTTTAGTTCAATTAGTTTAGGATTTTTTGGTCGTTGGATTGGCTTTTACGGGGGTAGTTTTATTTCAGTATTATGTTTGCTATTATCATTTATTTTTTCGATATTGATTTTTTTTGAAGTGAGTTTAAATGGACATATTGTTTATTTGAATACGTTTAATTGAATAATTTCTGATAATATTAACATAAGTTGAAACTTCTTATTTGACAATTTAACTACTTCAATGCTTTTAATTGTTACGTTTATATCTTTAATAGTTCATATTTATTCTTTAGATTATATGAAATTAGATCCTCATTTCCAACGATTTAATTCTTTTTTAAGTATTTTTACATTTTTTATGCTAATTTTAGTGACCTCAGGAAATTTATTACAATTATTTTTCGGTTGAGAAGGTGTTGGCCTAGCTTCTTACTTATTAATAAATTTTTGATTTACTCGCTTAGCGGCAAATAAAGCTGCATTAAAAGCTTTAATTGTAAATAGAATTGGTGACTTGGGAGTTTTATTCGCTATTTTGCTTTTATTACAAATTTTTGAAGGAACTTTAGATTTTTCTACAATTTTTGTCTTAATTCCACTAAGTAATTCTTATTTAATTACATTATTTTCTTATGATTTGCATTACTTATCTCTTATTAGTTTTTTTTTAATAATCGGAGCAATTGGAAAATCTGCACAATTAGGTTTGCATACATGATTACCAGATGCTATGGAAGGTCCCACTCCGGTTTCAGCGTTAATTCATGCTGCAACGATGGTAACCGCAGGGGTTTTTTTAATTATTCGCTTTTCGCCTTTAATTGAATTTTCCTCTTTTATGTTAAATTTTTTAACTTTGATAGGAGCTTTTACCGCTTTTTTTGCTGCTTTTACGGGAATATTTCAACATGATATAAAAAAAGTTATTGCTTATTCAACTTGTAGTCAGTTGGGATACATGATATTTTGTTGCGGATTATCACATTATAATATTAGTTTATTTCATTTATTTAATCATGCATTTTTTAAAGCTCTTTTATTTTTAAGTGCTGGTTCTGTTATTCATAGTATTAATGATGAGCAAGATATGCGACGAATGGGTTCTTTGATTTTGTTTTTACCTATTACATATTCACTTATGCTCATTGGTTCACTAGCGTTAACGGGTTTTCCATTTTTATCAGGATTTTATTCAAAAGATATAATTTTAGAAATTACAAATTTATTTCGTAATCATAATTTACCGTCAATTTTTGGTATTTTAGCTTGTTGATTAGGCATTTTAGCAGCGTTTTTTACTTCATTTTATTCATTTAGGTTAATTTATTTAACTTTTTTGAATAATATAAATAAAACGCGTATATCTACTAAGACGATTTTTGAGTCTTCTGGATTAACAATTTTAACTTTAAGTCTTTTAGCAATTTGTAGTATTTTTGTTGGTTATTTGTTTAAAGAATTTTTTTTAGGTTTAGGAATTGATTGTTGGATAAACACTATATTTATTTGACCAGAGAATTATTTTTTTTTAGAAAGTGAATTTCTTGATACTGGACTGAAGTGATTACCTTTCATCTTTACTTTATTTGGTTTTTGTTTAGCAACACTTTTAAATTTATCAACTTTTAAATTTATCAATTTTATTAGATTTGCTAATCCCTTTTTCTTTTTAATTAATAAAAAATGATTTTTTGATTTTATATTTAATAAAGTTTTTGTTTATCCATTATTAACTTTTGGTTATTTAATTTCTTATAAGAATTTAGATAAAGGTTTCATTGAATTAAGTGGTCCATTTGGTTTAAGTATTTTAATAAAAAAAATATCTAATTTTATTATAGTTTTACAAACTGGTCAAATAACTCATTACATTTTTTATCTTTTTGTTTCCTTATTTTTTATTTTAAATTTCTTTGTTTTAATGACAACAAATATATTTAATTTAATTATTATTTTTTTCATGGCAATATTTTATATTATTTAATAAATATTGTTGAGTTCATAGCTTAAAGGTTAGAGCGTACGCGTGTGACATGTTTGGTTTGAGTAGAAAAAGATTCTTATTCTCCAATAAATTTAATTTTGATATAAGTGAGTAGCTTATTATATATAACATATTTTTTATAAATTTTAATCATTTATATGTTTTATACAAACTAATTTATATTTTTTAAAGACTTAATTTAATAAATAAAGCTAAATTAGTAATAAAATTAATTTACAAGAAAACAAATAGAAAGTTACTGAAAACAAATTTTTCTAAGTTTCTTTTTGTTATAATTTTTTTAAAGCGTGCTAAAAAGAATTTTATATTTTAGCAAAAAAATTTGTAAAGTAAATTTCTTATTAATTTATTTAAAAAAAATTGAAAACATGGTTTTACTTAATTAGAGATATTTTTTTAAGTAATTAGGAAATTTTTAAGTAAATATTTTTTTGTAATGAAAAAATTCCTAAAATTTTAAAGCTATATGATAAAATAATTATCATGTATAGTTTATGTCAACGTTTATTAAAATTTTAATCTTAAAATTTTAATTTTCGATTGAAACTTGATAAGCGTAAGGTTGATCGTTCAAATCGATCTGAACTCAAAAAAATTTTACCAAGAAAAATTAAATTTAATTTTTTAATAATATGTTTACTTTTTATTTTAATCCATTATTAGTAACTATGGTTTTACCTTTATTGGGTATTTTTATTTTAATATTTTTTATTTCAGATTCTAAAAAAAATTTGATAAAACTACTTTCTCTAATAATTACTTCTTTAACTTTTCTTTCCTCCTTGATTATTTGAATAAGTTTTTTGAACTCAACTTTTCAATTCCAATTTTTACAAACTTACCGACTAATTTCTTTTTTAAATATAAATTATTCAGTTGGCTTAGACGGAATTTCTCTCTTTTTTTTACTTTTATCAACGTTTTTGATTAATTTATGTATTTTAATTAGTTGAGAAAATCCCAAATTTTTTATTAAAGAATATTTTTTATGTTTTCTTTTTTTAGAATTTTGTTTAATTCAAGTTTTTTGTGTATTAGATATTTTTCTTTTTTATATTTTCTTTGAAAGTGTTTTGATTCCCATGTTTTTGATTATAGGGATTTGAGGTTCACGCGAACGTAAAATTCGAGCTGCTTTTCAGTTTTTTATTTACACGCTTACAGGTTCTTTGTTTATGTTAGCGGCAATTATTTTTATATATTCGACAAAAGGTACCACAGATCTTCTTTCTTTATGATTTACACATTTTTCATTTAATTTACAATTAATTTTATGAATTTTATTTTTTTTTGGTTTTGCTGTTAAAATTCCTATGATTCCATTTCATATTTGATTACCAGAAGCACATGCTGAAGCGCCTACAGCAGGATCAGTAATTCTAGCTGGTGTTCTTTTAAAATTGGGAGGCTACGGTTTTTTGCGTTTTTCTCTTCCACTTTTTCCATTAGCATCTCTTTATTATAATCCTTTAATTTTTTTATGTAGTTTAATTGCTATTATTTATGGTTCATTAACAACATTACGTCAAATTGATTTAAAAAAAATTATTGCGTATTCTTCAATTGCGCACATGGGCTTTGTAACGTTAGGAATTTTTTCATTAAATATCAATGGAATTGAAGGAAGTATTCTTTTAATGTTGAGCCACGGTATAATTTCAAGCGCAATGTTTTTTTGTATTGGAGTCTTGTATGATCGCTATAACACACGAATTTTAAAATATTTTGGTGGTTTAGTTCAAGTTATGCCTTTATTTGTGCTATTTTTTACGTTTTTTTCATTTTCAAATATTAGTTTTCCAGGAACAAGTAGTTTTATTGCTGAACTTCTTATTTTAGTTAGTTTATCTAAAATTAGCTTTGTATTATTAAGTTTTTCATTATTTGGAGTTATTCTTTCTGCTTGCTATGCTATTTGACTTTTAAATCGAATTAGTTTTGGTGTTTTAAATATTCATTATTTTTTACTATTCCAGGATATTTCTCGTCGTGAATTTTGTATTATGGTTATTTTAAGTTGAATAATTTTATGATTAGGAATTTATCCAAATTCATTTTTATCAGATATTAATTTTTCTACTTTAAATCTTTTAAAATTATTATTTTAAAAGATTAAAAAAATACAAAGTGTTGTTATTAACATGTTTAATTGATTTTTTCGCTATTCTTTTCTAATTTTCTTTATCTTTACTTTAATTTTGGATTTTGAATTTTTTATATTATTTTTAAATTTAATCTTTATTCATTTATTTACTGGTTTGGGTGCAATTTTAAAAGATTATATTCATCAAATTGAAATTAAATTTTTTCTAATTTTCTTGATTCGATTATTATTTTTTTTAATTTTAAATATTTGTATAGAATTATGATTTTAAATATTTTTTATATCGATTTTTATCCTCTTCTCATAGAATTTTTTCTAATTTTAATTGTTTGTTTTTGTTTAATTTTTGGATCTATTTATAGCACTTCTTCTACATTATCTTTTCCTTTGTTAATAAATTGTATTCGCTTTTTTATTTTACAAGGGTTATTTTTTAGTTTTTTTTTAGCAACTACACTTTCTCCACTATACTTTACTTACTGAAATAATTTATTAATTAATGATTCTTTAGCTTTTTACGGGAAATTTTTAGTTTTAGCTTTTTCTATTATTTGATTTTTACTTTTTCCAATTGGAAAAGTAATTTTGAATTTTGAATTTTGAATTTTAATTTTGTTAAGTATTATTGCACTTTGCTTACTTTTACAAGCAGCTGACTTATTAACAATTTATTTATTAATTGAATTTTTAAGTTTAACTTTTTATATCTTAACTAGTATTAATCGAAATTCTGAGTTTTCTATTGAATCTGGTTTAAAATATTTTATTTTAGGAGCATTTACGTCTTCTATTCTTTTATTTGGATTTGCATTACTTTATAATTTTACTGGATTAACAAATTTACAAGATATTTTAATTTTTTTTACAGGGTATTCTTCAAATTCAATTACAACAATTAATTTGAATTTTGGATTATTTCTGAGTATTTTTTGTATTTTAACAGCTTTTTTATTTAAATTAGGTGCTGCACCATTTCATTTTTGAATTCCAGATGTGTATGAAGGCGCTTTAAATTCTATAACAAGCTTTTTCGCTATTTTACCAAAAATTGCTATTTTAACTTTGCTTATTCGTTTTCTTTTTTTAACTTTTGGTGGCTATTTATTTTCAGAAATTTATTTTTTTTTAATAATTTGTACTTTCTTATCAAGTTTAATTGGAACTGTTGGCGCATTAATCCAAACTAAATGAAAGCGTTTTATTGCTTTCAGTTCAATAACACATATTAGCTTTCTCTTACTTAATTTATGTCCTATGAATTCAGATAATTTAATTTATCTATTTATCTATTTAATTATCTATTTAATTATGTCTTCATCGTTTTTTGCATTTTTCGCTGTTTTTTCAAATTTCAAATTTCCTATTAGCTTTACCCCTCGTTTTTTTAATTCTTTAACTTTTTTAAATCTTACAAATCAAACTTTAGCAATTTTATTTACCTTTGTTATTTTTTCTTTTGCCGGAATCCCTCCTTTAGCAGGATTTTTTGCAAAATTTTTTGTTCTTTATTCTGCAATTTCTTCTTCATTTTTCTTTTTAGTTTTTAGTCTTTTATTATTAAATTGTATTTCTTGTTTTTACTATATTAATATAGTAAAAAAGAATTATTTTGCTACAATTAATTCTACTTATTTACCAATTGTCAATTCTAATGCTAAATTCGAAACATTAACTAGTTTAAATTTATTAATTTTTATTACCATTTTTTTTTTTTTAGACTTTAATTCTTTTTTTTTATTTTCCAATTTATTACACAGTGCCTTTTTAAATTAAAAATTGTTTTAAATCTTTATTCATATGTTTTACATTCTTTTTAAAATTTTTTCCTTAATTTTACCTTTATTAATAGCAGTAGCATATATGACTTTAGCTGAGCGTAAAGTAATGGGTTCCATTCAAAGAAGAAAAGGTCCTGATATTGTAGGAATTTTTGGTTTATTACAACCTTTAGCAGATGGTTTAAAATTATTTGTTAAAGAAACAATCTTACCCTCAAGTGCGAACTCAAATATTTTTATTTTAGCTCCAATTCTTACTTTCTTATTTGCTTTATTATCATGATGTGTTATTCCCTTTGACGAAGGTTTAGTTTTTGCTGATTTAAATATTGGGATTTTATACCTTTTAGCAATTTCTTCTTTAGGAGTTTACGGAATAATAATTGCTGGTTGGTCAAGTAATTCAAAATATGCTTTTTTAGGTGCATTGCGCTCTACTGCACAAATGATTTCTTATGAAGTTTCAATTGGTTTGATTATAATAAATGTTTTATTATGCACTGGTTCTTTGAATTTTTCTGAAATTGTTTTAGCTCAACAAAACATTTGATTTATCATACCTCTTTTTCCAGCGGGGTTAATGTTTTATGTTTCAATTTTAGCTGAAACAAACCGCGCTCCGTTTGATTTGCCAGAAGCAGAGGCTGAATTAGTTGCTGGTTACAATGTTGAATATTCTGCAATGGGTTTTGCATTATTTTTTTTAGGTGAATATGCTAATATAATTTTAATGAGTGGTTTAACTGCAATTTTATTTTTTGGTGGTTGATTACCAATTTTACCAATAACTTTTTTTTTTTGAATTCCAGGTTCAATTTGATTTTCTTTAAAACTTACTTTTTTATTATTCGGGTTTATTTGAATTCGTTCATCTTTTCCTCGTTATCGTTATGATCAGTTAATGCGATTAGGTTGAAAAATTTTTTTACCAATTTCATTAAGTTATATATTTATAATTAGCAGTAGTTTGCTAACTTTTGATTGGTTAGTTTAATAAAAAAATTTATAGTATGAATATTATTTTTTTAGAATATTTTTATATTTTCTTTTTTTTTATATTTTCTTTTTTTTTATCAATTTTACTATTTTTTTTATCGTATATAATTGTTTTTCAAAAAGAGGATCAAGAAAAATTAAGCGCTTATGAATGTGGCTTTAATCCTTTTGAAGATGCTCGAACTACTTTTGATATTCGTTTTTATTTAGTGGCAATTTTATTCTTAATTTTCGATTTAGAAATTAGTTTTCTTTTTCCTTGGGTGGTTTCATTAAAAACCATTGGTTTTTTTGGTTTTGGAACTATGATTTTTTTTTTATTAGTTTTAACTTTAGGTTTTATTTATGAATGATTTAAAGGAGCTTTAGAATGAGAATAAAAAAACTATTTATTATTAACATAAAAGTTAAATAAATTAATTGCCTGAAACCCAACTGAACTCAAATGCAATATTTAATTGTTTATAATACTGTAATGGAAATATTTATGGGAAGGTAAATCGTGTTAATAAAATTTTTATTGAAAAAAATTAAATGAAATTATATTTTTTATTGGTTTTATTTACACAAAATAATATTTTTCTTACTTTAACAAATTTTAAAGGAGAAGTATTTTTATGAAAATCAATTGGTAATCTAAAAATTAAGGGGGTTAAAAAATTAACGAATTCTTTTTTTAAAAATTTTATTTTTATAACATTAAATGAAATAAAATTGAAAAGTAATTTAAGAATTCATGTTAAATTGAAAGGTTACAATAAATCTAAAAAACTTTTTACTCGAATTTTACTTATTTTTTTACAAGAGATAACTTATTCGCTCATTGATATTGCAACAGAACCGATGAATGGTTGCAAACTTAAAAAAAAACGCCGTTTATAAAAAAATTAACGGGATAGTTCAAATTGGTTAGAACAATAGAATCATAATCTATTAGTTATAGGTTCGAATCCTATTCTCGTTATGTTTTTAATACAACAAAATTTAGGCTAGAAAGCAAAATGGTTTATGCAAAAGATTGCAAATCTTTGTTAATTGGTTCGATTCCAATTCTAGCTTGAGTTTTAAGAACGAAATATTTCTAAAATTAATGAGAGGTTTTAAAATAATATAAAAAATAAAGAAAATTATGAATATTACTTTACAAAGTGCAAAAATGATTGGTGCTGGACTAGCAACTATTGGATTAACTGGTGTAGGTGCTGGTGTAGGTATTGTATTTGGATCATTAGTAATGGCTTATGCACGTAATCCATCATTAAAACAACAACTATTTGGTTATACAATTTTAGGATTTGCATTAACAGAAGCAGTAGCATTATTTGCATTAATGATGGCTTTTTTAATTTTATTTACTTAAACGTTAATTTTTAATATATTTTATAAAATTAACTTTTTTTAAAAATTAAAATTTTTTTTATTTTAGTAATTTTTAGAGTGTAATGTAATTTGGTTAACATATTTACTTTGGGAGTAAAAAAGTGTAGGTTCGAATCCTACTACTCTAAATCGCTAACTAGATGAATGGCTGAGTGGTTAAAAGCATCAATTTTGAAAATTGAAATAGGAAAAAAATTACTTATCGTGGGTTCGAATCCTGCTTCATCTAATAATAAAATTTCTTAGTTAAAAAAATATATTTTGTCTAGATAGCTCAGTTAGGTCAAGAGCATAAGGTTGAAAACCTTTGTGTCATGGGTTCAAATCCTATTCTAGACAAACAAAAACTTTACTTATGTTCTATTTTTTAATTAAACCCTTTTCTCCTCATTTAACAATTTATAAAATTCAAAATTCTTCTCTTTTTTCAATCTTACATCGAGTTTCTGCTTTATTGCTTTTATTAATTTTCTTATTATTTAGCTTTTTCTCAATTTTGAATTTTAATTTTCATTTTTATAAGTTACTATTTTTAAAGAAAATTTTTTATTTTTTTTTAAAATTTTTTACGTTATTGTCTTTTAAATTGGGTATTTTTCATTTTCTTAATGGTATTAAAATAGTGCTTTGAAATTTTAGTTATTTTCAAATTTCTTCAAATTTAAATGTTTACAATCAACTAATTATATTTTTCTTTTTAATTGTTCTCATTTTTATTTAGATTTTTTTAAAAAAATAAATTTATGTTTTTAAAAAAAATAGAAAACTTTTTTTTTGATGAATCATATTATGTGAATTCACGTTTCTTCTATGTACGAATTTATCGTTGAAATCCTTATTTAAGTTTAAAACCTTGATTTAATATTTTTCCTTTAAATATTAATGATGTAAACCATCTAATGGTTTTAGATTTACTTTTTTTTATAAAAAATAATTATGATTCGACAATAACTTTTAGACGTTCTTGCCGTGAAGGAATTTGCGGAAGTTGTTCTATGAATATCAATGGAATTAATGCATTAGCATGTTTAAAAAGTTTTGATTGTAAATTTTCTCAATTTTTAACAATTTATCCGTTACCTCATATGCTAGTTTTAAAAGATCTAGTTTGTGATTTAACAAATTTTTATAATCAATATCGTTTAATTAAACCTTGACTTATTCAAAAAAAAAATAATAGTAAAAATTGAGAAAATTTACAATCAAAACTTGATCGTTTTTCATTAGATGGTTTATATGAATGCATTCTTTGTGCTTGCTGTTCTGCAAGTTGTCCAAGTTATTGATGGAATTATGATAAATATCTAGGTCCTGCAATTCTTCTTCAAACATATAAATGATTAATTGATTCACGTGATTCTGCACAAAAAGAACGATTAATATTTTTAAGTAATTCCATTCGAATTTCTAAATGCCATGGAATTACAAATTGTACAAAAGTATGTCCAAAAAATTTAAATCCTGCGCAAATAATAAATTTTTTAAAATATTTTTCAAAAATTAATAACTAAAAAATATAGGTGAAGGGAGCTAGGCGGTTTAGCATTAGTTTGTGATTCTAAAATTCATGGGTTCAAATCCCATTCTTCGCCCATAAACTAATTAAAATTATTTAATGTTTTTTGAAAATTTTTTATTTTTATTACTATTTTTTTTTATTACTAGTTCTGCTTTACTTGTTGTTTTTTCTGAAAATTCTGTTTATTCTGTTTTATTTTTAATTTTAACTTTTTTTAATGTAGTTTTATTATTACTCCTTATAGGAGCCGAATTTTTATCATTTTTGTTATTAATTGTTTATATTGGAGCGATCGCTGTTTTATTCTTATTTGTTGTAATGATGTTAAATATTAAAACACCTTTTAAACTAATTAATTACTTCTTATTATATTACATACCATTAGTAATTTCAATATTAATTTTTTTTATTGATTTCTTTTGAAATTTTTCTTTATTTTTTGATACTTTAAAAGATTTACAAATACGATTAAATTTTATTAATTGAATCTCTCAACTTTCATTAGTTACAAATATTGAAATTATAGGAAATAATTTGTTTACAAATTATTCTTTTCTTTTTTTAATTGCAGGTTTTATTCTTTTAATAGCTATGATTGGAGTTATTGTTTTAACTATAAATCAAAAAACTTTATTTTTATTAAAAAAACAAAATATTACTTATCAGAATATTAGAAATTCAAAAAAAATTATAAAATTTATGAATTTAAGAAATTAAATCTTATAACTTTAATAACAGATATGATGAAATTGGTAAACATATTAGGTTTAGATTCTAAGTTACTTTAAAATAGTTAATGAGGGTTCGAATCCCTCTATCTGTATTTATAAAAGTTGTACTACAAATTTTTATATATCAAACTAAAATATTTTAGTTTGATATATAAAAATTTGTAGTACAACTTTTATAAATACAGATAGAGGGATTCGAACCCTCATTAACTATTTTAAAGTAACTTAGAATCTAAACCTAATATGTTTACCAATTTCATCATATCTGTTATTAAAGTTATAAGATTGTGAAAAAAAGAAGAAGAATAGGATTCGAACCCATGAATTTCCATTAATTAGAAAAATAGATTTACAGTCTATTGCTTTTAACCACTCAGCCACCTCCTCTTTTTCTATAAACTTTTTTTTAATAAAAGTACTTCTAATTTTCCTAATATAGGAATAATTAATAAAAAATATAAAAAATAATAAAAACTTAATATTTGACCAATTAGAATATAAGGATCTTCAACAGGCATTCCGCCAATTCAACCAAGCAATAAACAGCAACTAATTAAACTTCAATAAAAAAATTTATATAATGGACGAAAACGTGAACTTCTTATTTCTGTGCTATGTAATCATGGTAACACAATTAAAATTAAAATAGATAATAACATTGCGATAACCCCACCTAATTTATGTGGTATACTTCTTAAAATAGCATAAAAAGGTAAAAAATACCATTCAGGCACAATATGAGTGGGAGTAACCATAGGGTTTGCTTCGATATAGTTATCTGAGTGACCTAAAATATTTGGGAAGAAAAATAGGAAAATAAGGAAAAAGAAGAAGAAAAAAGTAAGCCCAAATAAATCTTTAATTACAAAATATGGAAATAAATTAACTTTATCTGAAGTTGATTCAATTCCTAAAGGATTACCTGATCCTTCTTGATGCAGTAAAGCAACATGGATTAATGAAAAAGCGACAATTAAGAATGGTAATAAATAATGTAAACTAAAAAATCTATTTAAAGTAGCATTATCAACTGAAAATCCTCCTCATAGTCAAAAAACTATGTAATTTCCTATTTTTGGAATTGCTGAAACTAAATTCGTAATTACAGTAGCCCCCCATAAACTCATTTGACCTCAAGGCAAAACATACCCAATAAAAGCAGTAATTATCATTATCAATAAAATAATAATACCGATTACTCAAACTCATTGTTTTGGTTTTGTATATGAACCAAAATATAAGCCACGAAAAATATGAAAATAAACGACAATAAAAAACATAGAAGCTCCATTCGCATGCATATATCTAATTAATCATCCAAAATTAACATCACGCATAATATGTTCAATACTATGAAAGGCAAAATTGATATGAGGAGTGTAATGCATTGCAAGAAAAATTCCAGTGAGTAATTGTATTGTTAAACATATCAATGAAAGAAATCCGAAATTCCATGCGTAATGTAAATTAATTGGGGTTGGGTAAGCAATTGCATGATCATTTACTAAATTTAAAATTGGGTATTTAATAATTCGCATGTTTAGATTAATTTATTTAACTTTTTTGAAAAAATTATTTTTGCTCACTATTGGACTTGAACCAATAACTTAAAAAAGAATAGATTTTAAATCCATCGTGTTTACCTGTTTCACCAAGCGAGCAAAAATAATTTTTCTAACGTAAAAGGATTCGAACCTTTATATAATAACTTCAAAAGTTATTGCCTTTCCTATTTGGCTATACGTTAGAAAAATTTTAGCGAGTAAGGAGATTCGAACTCCTGATATTAGTGTGGAAAACTAAAGATTTACCCATTAATCTATACTCGCAATTAAAGATTTTGTTTAATTAAATTTTTTTTATTAAATTTAATTTATTAATTAAATTTAAAGTTCGAAATCGTTTAATTTTCAATTTATTCCCATAAAATTTAATTAATAAATCAAGTACATTAATTTTTTTTAGTAATAATAGCACAATAAGTTTTAAATAATCTTTTTCAATTTTATTTAAATAATATAATTTATTTAAAAAATTTGCCTTTTCTTTATTATTTAAAAATAAAATTAATTGTGCGAAAAAATCAGTTGAAAATTTTATATAATATTTTTTTAAAGAAGTAAAATTATTTTGGAGAAGAATAATTTTTTGATTAATTTTTTTACTTTCAATTAATACGTTTTTAATTAAATTTAATGAAATTAATAATGAATTTTTAATTTTATCAGTTTTTGCTTCAAAATGATTTTTAACAAAATTTCCTAATTGTTCAGAAATAACAAAGCAAAAACTGATAAAACTGATTAGAATTAAAAATTCTTCATTAAATAAAAAAAGTTTATTAGTAATAATAAGAACAAATAGAATAATAAATCCAAAAAGTTTCATGCTAAATTAATTTTAATAGTTTTAGGTCCCTCCTCATCAGTAAATTGAAACAAATAAAAAAAGTCAAACTACATCAACAAAATGTCAATATCATGCAGATGATTCAAATCCAAAATGATGCTGTTGCGTTAATTGAAAATTAAAAAATCTAATTAAACAGATAATTAATGAAATAGTTCCTATTAGTACATGAAAGCCATGAAAACCTGTAGCTAAATAAAAAGTACTGCCATAAACCCCATCAGATAAACGAAAATCTGCCATTTTATATTCAAAACCTTGCAATAATGTAAATAAAATTGCTAAAAAGATAGTTAAAAATAAACTTAAAATTACTTGAGTTCGTAAATTAGAAATTAATGCATGATGACATCAAGTTACTGTGCATCCCGATAATAATAAAATTAATGTATTTAAAAATGGAATTTGCCATGGATTTAAAACATAAATACCTTTTGGTGGTCAAATTGAACCAAGTTCAATAGAAGGTGAAATACTATTATGAAAAAATGCTCAAAAAAAAGCGACAAAAAAGAAAATTTCTGAAATAATAAATAATAAAATCCCATAACGTAATCCTTGCTGTACAAGACCAGTATGGTGTCCCTCAAAGCTGGCTTCTCGAGAAACGTCACGCCACCAAACAAACATTATTAAAAAAAGAAAAATAAAACTTAAAATTAGAAAAAATTTACCAAATTTGAAAAAATGAAAATATAAAATTGCATTAATCGTACATGAAAATGCTGCTATTGACGCTAAAAAAGGTCAAGGACTAGGATCAACAAGATGAAAAGGATGTTTTTGGTAAGATTTTTTTGCATAAAAAAGCATAAAAAAGCATAAAAAGTTTTAACGTGAATTTTTTCAATAAAAAAGTTTTTTTATTATCACTATAATTAACTGCTTTAAACGGTTAAAAAAAAGAAATGGAGTTGGAGATAAAAAAATTCAAAATATTAGAAAGAGGAAAAAAATACTTTTTAAAAAAAAAGAAAATTTCATTACCTTAAAAAATTTATTAATTAATTATCAAATTTATTAGCTAACCAGGTAATATAATCTTTTAAATTTGTAGCTTCCACAACAATAGGCATAAAGCCATGATTTACTCCGCAAATTTCACTGCATTGACCATAATATAACCCTTCACGTTTAATAAATAACGAAGCTTGGTTTAAACGTCCAGGAATTGCATCACATTTAATTCCTAGTGAAGGAACCGCTCAGCTATGCAAAACATCTGCTGCGGAAACAATAATTCGTATATGTGTTTGTATAGGAACAATCATACGATTATCTACTTCTAAAAGTCTTAATTGGCCTTTTAATAAATCTTCTTCTGGAATCATATAACTATCAAAGTTAATGGGTTCATAATTTTCATTTATATAATCAGAATATTCATAACTTCAATACCATTGATGTCCTAATGTTTTTATTGTAATAGTAGGTGAAACAATTTCATCCATTGCATAAAGTAATGAAAATGAAGGTATTGCGATAATAATTAGAATTAATGCAGGGGTTGTTGTTCAAATAATTTCAATTAAGATTCCATGAGTTAAATTCGAAGAAACCTGATTTTTAGAATAATCAAATAATCAAAGTGTTCTAATCAACATTCAAGTTACAAAAATTGATATTACACAAATAAAAAACATTAAATCATGATGTAAATTAATAATTCCTTCCATAATTGGTGTAGCAGGGTCTTGAAAACCAAGTTGTCACGCTTCTGCACTATCGCATAAACTATAATTTAAAATATTAAAATAATAAAAAAAACTTAAAGCTGTTAATAAAAAAAATTGCATTAATAGTTTTTTATTTTTTATTCGAAATTGTTTCTACAATTAATGGTGTTTCTTCAAACGTATGGTAAGCAGGTGGTGAAGAAACAACTCATTCTAAACTTGAAGATCCTTTTAGCTCTTTCCCACTTGAATTTCAAGGTTCATTAATACAAGAATTTTTTGATGATATTGCTTCAAAAACCAAATAAAAAAAAAATAATGTACTTATTAAAGCAATATAAGAACCATAGGAAGAAATAATATTCCAAGCAAAATATGAATCAGGATAATCAGGAATTCGTCTAGGCATACCAGCTAATCCTAAAAAATGCATTGGCATAAAAGTTAAATTTACCCCAATAAATGTTGATCAAAAATGTATTTTTCCTAAAACTTCTGAATATTGAACTCCTGTAATTTTACCAAATCAGTAATAAAGTCCGCCAAAAATAGCAAAAACAGCTCCCATAGATAATACATAATGAAAATGTGCTACCACGTAATATGTGTCATGTAAACTTATATCAAGTCCAGAATTAGCTAAAACAATTCCTGTTAAACCTCCAATTGTAAATAAAAAAATAAAACCAATAGCAAATAACATTGGAGTTTTAAAGATAATTGATCCTTCTCACATCGTTGCAATTCAGCTAAAAATTTTAATACCAGTTGGTACGGCAATTATCATTGTAGCTGCAGTAAAATACGCACGTGTATCAACATCTAAACCAACCGTATACATATGATGTGCTCAAACTATGAAACCTAAAATTCCAATCGATACCATTGCATATACCATTCCAATATATCCAAAAACTGGTTTATTAGAAAATGTCGATACAATATGACTAACCATTCCAAATCCAGGAAGAATAAGAATATAAACTTCAGGATGTCCAAAAAATCAAAATAAATGTTGATACAAAATTGGATCTCCTCCACCTGCAGGGTCAAAAAAAGAAGTATTAAAATTTCGATCAGTTAAAAGCATAGTGATTGCTCCTGCTAATACCGGAACAGCGAGTAATAATAAAAATGCGGTAACAAAAATAGATCAAACAAACAATGGAATTCTATAAAATGTTTGTCCTGGATTACGCATATTTATAATCGTAGAAATAAAATTAATAGCTCCTAAAATTGATGATGCTCCGGATAAATGCAAGCTAAAAATAGCCAGATCGACTGAGGCTCCTGAATGACTTTGTATAGAACTTAAAGGAGGATAAACAGTTCATCCTGTTCCTGTTCCTACTTCAACAACGGAAGAAATTAATAATAAACATAATGAAGGAGGTAATAATCAAAATGAAATATTATTTAATCGAGGAAATGCCATATCAGGACTTCCAATCATTATTGGAACAAATCAATTTCCAAAACCACCAATCATAACAGGCATAACCATAAAAAAAATCATTAAAAAAGCATGTGCTGTAATTAATACATTATAAACTTGATGGTTTCCCAATAATAAACTATTTCCTGGTTGTGCTAATTCCATTCGAATTAACATAGACATACAACCTCCTAAAATACCCGCAAAAGCTCCGAAAAGTAAATATAAAGTTCCGATATCTTTGTGATTTGTTGAAAAAATTCAACGTGAAATTGCTTGTAAATTAATTAACATAAAATTTTATATTTTTATACTTAGAAATTATAAATTTTTTTATAAACCGAGAGAGGCGGGATTCGAACCCGCACCTTTTAATGCGACAGATTAACACTCAAACCACTTGAGTTTCTCCCCCCCCTTTTTTTTAAAAAAAATGTTTGAATATAATTTAATAAATAATTTTAAACTTTAGATTTTCTTTTTTGTTCAATTGAGTTTTTAGTTTAATTGCTTCTGAAAAAGAAATTTTTTTTAACTCAAATAAAATAAAACCTTTTTCATAATAACCAAAAAAATGGCAGATTTCTCCTTTACCTTTCCCCATTCGTGATTCTAAAGGAAGTTTCGTTGCTGAATAAAAACACTTTGAGTAAAAAAAAACTTTAGGTTTAGAAATCGAAAATTGTTTTAAATCTTTTAAAATTAATAATTTTAAAAAATTTTCCTGTGAATCGGAAATACAAGTTGTTTGTCCAATTTTAAATCCAATTGTACCTCATCGTAAAATATGTTTTGTTGAATTAAGCGAACGCTTAAATTTAAAATGATACTTTTTTCGTTTGATTTTATTTTTTTCCATTAAACTTAAAAATTTTACTTAAATGAATAAAACATTCAAATTTTTAGATTGCTTGTTCCTAATTTTGTATAAAAATTATGATTCATAAAATGAATTTTAATATTTAAATTAGTTGAATTAATTTTACCATTTTTTACAAGTAAGTAACTAGACATTTCATTTTTTGTAATTTCATACCGCCCTTTTAATTGAATTTTAAAACCAATAAATTTACTAATTTTAAAACCGTCTTTAGAGATTAAAAGAATTAATTGTGATTTATTTCTTTTTAATAATAAAATTAGTAAATTAAAAATTTTTCTTGGAGAATTAATTTTATTATAAATCAAATATAAAATATAACTTTTTAAAAATGAAGTTGAGAAATATTGATTTTTCTCTAAATAAAAATCAAGTTTTAAAGATAATAATCTATTTACATTATAATTTCAAATTAAAAAAAGAAAACGGTAAAAATTAGAAAAAAAAGACGTACTAATAAAAGGAATTGAAAAAACTAGATTTATATGAGTTGGAAAAAGAAAACTATGCACTCGAGTAATAAACGAAGTAGAATTTAAAACTAATTGTTTATTAAAAATTTTTACAAATAAAAAGATAAAAAAAAAAATATTCTTTGAAGGAAAAGAATATTTTCCATAATATTGTAATTGTGTAGCTCAAATAGTTGTTAAAGCTAAACATTTACCAGATTGATTGATTTTTTTTGACATTTTGTTATTTTTTGTTGATTAAGTTAATTAAAAAATTTCTTTGATTAATTCGTATCTATAGTTGTTTTATTACTAAAAATTAAAATTAGACCGATCTATCTTTTTTTCGAAAAGAATATTCAAAAAAATTTAAAAGTTAATTTTATACTATTGATTCATTCAGTATTTAAATTAAACTAACGTAGCTACTTGACATTAAAATAATAAAATTTTTAATCAATTTACCAGTGGTTAATATATTTTGGTCCTCTCGTACTAAAAATAATTCTTTTTATTTTTTTAATTTACAATAGATAGGGACCGAACTGTCTCACGACGTTCTGAACCCAACTCACGTACCTTTTTAACTAGCGAACAACTAGACCCTTGAAATTAATTTCAATTTCAGGATAAGATGAGTCGACATCGAGGTATCAAACCATGATTTCAATATGGACTTTTAATCATGATGAATCTGTTATCCCTAGAGTTCCTTTTATCTGTTGAACGAATTTAATTCCACTCTCAAATTCGGGTCATTATAACTGACTTGCGTCCTAATTTAATTTATTAATTTTATTATCAAGCAAAAAATTAATGGCTATTATACTTAATTTTACCTTTGTACACCTCCGTTACTTTTTAGGAGGTACTCATCCCAAGTAAACTTTCTCTTTTAAACTTTCTTTAAAAAATGTAAATTAGTTTTAAAATTTTAAAAATGGTATTTCATGAACGTTTTTCACTCCCATTTTTATTAAAAAATTTAATAACAATATAAAATAAAAGTAAAGGATCTAGGGTCTTTCCGTCTTATTGTAAAAAATTCACATTTTCATGAATATTGTAATTTCACTGAATTTATATTAGAGACAGTAAAGCAATCGTTAAGCCATTCATGCAGGACGGAATTTACCCGCCAAGGAATTTCGCTACCTGAGGATTCTTATAGTTAGAACCGCCGTTTACTTAAACTTATTATTTAGTTTATATTTCTCTAAATATTTCATTTTTAAGCACTGGGCAGGCTTCAGACTCTATACATCTTTTTAAAAATTAGCAGAGTCCTGTGGTTTTGTTAACCAGTCGTTGCTTTTTAGTTTATGTTATCTATATTTCACTATAGATATCTCTTTTAGCTAACATACGAGATCAATTTGCCAAGTTCCTTTAATATAATTTTTTCACTCATATAAAAAAACCTGTGTCGGATTTAGTACGGTTTTTTTTACTTGCTTTTTTCTCGAGAATTTTTCATTTAATTTTTAATTAATTTTAAAAAGATAAAGTTAAAAGTTAAATTTAATACTTTTTTGTTAATTTAAAAAACTGCAAGTAGTAAAATTAAATGAAATTTATTTTCTATCAAAATAACTATTTAGTAAAATTTTTAAGAACCGACTCACTCAATGGATTTTAAAGTACATTGAAAACCTATTTTTTTATGATTATGATTTTTACATAATTTTCGTTACTCATGTCAGCATTCGCATTTTTGTAATAATTTTAACGATTCCTCTTTAAATTATAATTAAATAACAAAACGTTTCACTACCATATACTTTAATTTAAGCATATTCACTGTTTCGGTTTATACTTTTTTATCTAAAATTTTTAGTTTTAAAAAAAGAAATAATGAGCTAAAACGCTTTCTCAAATAAAAAACTGCTTCTAAGCCTATTAGAAATATTTAAATATTTTAAAACCTTTCTTTTATGTATAATTTAATACCTTAACAAATGATTAGGATTGTTTTCCGCTTGTCATAAAACCTTCTCGCTATATGACTGACTATCATTAATATTTTTTTAAATTAATTTTTAATTTTGAAGTTAAAAATTTATTAAAAAATCTTTTACTATACATTAAAAATTATCTAATGATGCTGTACTAAAATACATTTCGTGAAAAACCGGCTATAACCAAGTTTGATTAGCCTTTCACTCCTAATTACAAATTTTCTTTACATTTTGCTACATGTAGAAGTTCAGTCTTTAATTAATTGTTACATTAAAAGCAACTTACTCATAATTAGATCACTTGGTTTCAGGTCTAATAATTATAACTTTACGATAATATTTTAAAATTAAAATATTTTGCTATAATTTTTAACTTACTGACTCGTTCTGCAAAAAGCATCTTGTTGTATATTTTTACTTCAAGTAATTAATTAGACATTCAAATTTTTTCAAATTTTTTCAAATTTTTTCAAATTTTTTTCACAATACTCTTCCACTATCGATTAAATTATATTATTAAGTTTAGAAGGTGGTTCTCCTCTCTTCTTACGATTTTTATTCGTTATACTTCTTGTTTAAGATAAAAAATTTTTACAGGACTTACACCTTTTTTTGTAAACTCTTCAAATTTTTTTTATCTTAATATTTACTTTAATTGCGTTCACTCACCATTACTTACAATTTTTCGGTTGATTTTTACTTAATTGTTAGTAAGATGTTTCAATTTACAATGTTTTATAAATTCTATTTTTTAGCTAGGAAATTTAAAAATCACAGGTCTAAACCTCCTTATAACTTTCGAAACGTCACGTCCTTTATACATATAATTTACCAATTTTATTTTTAAATGCCTTTTTTTAAGATATATTAAATAATTCCTTAATCAAAAAATTTAACCTTTCATTAAATTCATAAATTCAACTGTAATATTATGACGAACACGGTAATAAACTACTAAAATTGCAAGCCCTATAGATGATTCAGCAGCTGCCACAGTTAAAATTAATAATGAAAATATTTGACCAGCTATATCATCTAAATAAAACGAAGAATAAATTAAATTAAAACTAATTGAAAGAAAAAGCATTTCTAAAGACATAAGCATAATCAAAATATTTTTCTGATTTAAAAACATTCCGAGTAAACTTATAAAAAAAAGTGTTAAAAAAACACTGAAACTATTTAAAAACATTATTTATTTTTTTTTAATATTATATATATATATTAATTTGTGAAATAGTAGAAAAACAAATTATAAAATTTTTTATATTCCAGCCACAGGTTCCCCTACGGCTACCTTGTTACGACTTCACTCTAGTCCTCGCTTTATTCTAAAATTTTGAAAATTCTTCAAATAAATTTGATTTCCGTAGCGTGACGGGCGGTATGTACAAAATTCAAGAACAAATTCACCGTAACATTCTTATAAACGATTACTAGCAATTCCAACTTTATATTTTCAAGTTTCAGAAAATAATTCGATTATTCTTTTTTTTAATTTATAAAAATTTAATTTAATATTATTATTTTTTGTAAAGAATATTGTAGCACATGAAAGTAGCCCAATTTATAAGGGTCATGAGGACTTGTCATCGTTTTCATTCTAATAAGATGTCCTTAATAAATTTATGTAATTTTTAATTTAACATACAAAAGTTTCGTCCGTTAATTGGAATAAACCAAATACTTCAAAGCACGGACTGACGACAGCCATGCAACACCTGATAACAAAAATTGGTAAGGTTTCTCGCGTATTGTCGATTTAAACCACATGCTCCACTGCTTGTTTGAATTCCCGTCAATTCCTTTGAGTTTTAATCTTGCGACCGTAGTTCCCAGGCGAAATGTTTTTACGTTAATCTAAATATTTTTTTAAACCAAAAAAAATAATAACATTCATAGTTCAGGGTATAGACTACAGGGGTATCTAATCCCTTTTGCTACCTATACTTTAATTAAAAAATGTCAGTTTTAAAATAGATTTCTGTGTTTACCTTAAAAATTCTTTTAAATATCAATACATTTTACCGTTACACTTAAAATTCCAAAATCTCTTTTTTAAACTCAAGTAAATTTATCTAATAATTTTATTTTAAAATAAACTTTAAAAATATAATAATTAAAAAAAATTAATACTAATTTACAACCTAATAATTCTTTACGCCCAGTAAATTTGAATAACACTTGCCCTTCTCGTTTTACCGCGGCTGCTGGCACGAAATTAGCCAGGACTAATAAACTTTAAAAAGCATTATTATTTTTAAAGTTTAATGTTTTACAATAAAAAATCTTCTTCACATAATTGGTTTAACTGGATCAAGTTTACACTCATTGTCCAATATTCTTCACTGCTGCCTAAATTTAGTTTGGACCATTTTTCAATTCCAATGTGGCTGATCATCCTCAAAGATCAACTAGAGATTATTAGCTAAGCAACTATTTAAATTGATTATTACTTAATCTCGTATAAACTTTTTTAAAAAATTATTTTTATATATTACTCACCCGTACGCTATTAATTTTTTAATAACTTGCATGTGTAAGATTAACCAAAAGCATTAATTCGGAGCCAGGATCAAACTCTTAATATT